TCAGATTTCAATTATTAGTCCCTATTACAATAATTTATGTACATCAATCAAGAACACCAAAAAAAGTATTCATTTTGATATAAATCATAGGATGTCCCAGAGTTTTCCCCAATAAAAAAAGAACTAGGTATTTTAATTTGTTTATTCAGAACCATTAACTAGTTCATTTCGGAACTGATTGATTGGCTTCCATTCCAATAAATGCCATTTAAGAACCTATTAATAGAAAAAAAAAAAGATTAAATTTTTTTTTTATTCGGTAAGGTTTCTTAAACTTGGGTGATGTATTTTTCATCTATAAATGTAGCATGTCGAAACTAGACAGAGATATAAACGGAAAGACTTTTTCTTTTTTTATCAACTTCAACCAATTCAATTCGATTTATATTATATGGCATAATACAGCCTAGAGATATCGATTTGAATACGGATCGGGATATAAAGAAAGACACCACCAATAACTTCGAAATAAGAATTGTTCTGTCGCGGATATTGTATGGAATAGAAATTGAAAAAATTCTATATCATATTGTTTTTCTTTTTTGTTCTAGTATTATTTGATTCTATTTTCACATATTTCTATTTCTTTTTTGTTCTAAAGGTAGTATAATTTAGAGAATAAATAGACAGATAATTAAATGAATAGTCAAAATAAAAGAATAGTCAAAATAAAAAATGATTTGTTTCAAAGAATAGAGGTCTTTCACATCCAATTTTATCAATGAATAATCCTTTAGTTTGCGAATGGCAGTTCCAAAAAAGCGTACTTCTATCTTAAAAAAGCGTATTCGTAAAAATAGGTGGAAAAGGGGGGGGTATTGGGCAGCGTTGAAAGCTTTTTCGTTAGCGAAATCCCTTTCCACGGGGAATTCACAAAGTTTTTTTGTACGACAAATAACTAATAAAACGTCGGAATAATCTGAATCAGCCTGATTCGAAAAATGAGTTAATTTCGTTTCTAATTTTGACTCTACTTTTGAATATATATTCTAGAATCGAAAAATAGAAATAAAAAAAAAAGTAAGTAATGATTTCCATTCACTAATGTTTTGAACCGATGAATTTGTCTACTGAATTCTAAAAAAAAAGGGTTTGGTTCTTCTTTAAAAAAAAGGGTTTGGTCCTTCTTTTGGAATTTGAAAAAAAAAAAAAGAATAAAAACCAAATCAAAAGTTTCAACCCTTTTTTAATGAGTTATTGAAATATGTTTTTCATTCGCAGAATGGGGATTCTTATTTTCCCCATCACCCCACCCCCTTATAAATAACTACATAACACAACAACTTTCTAAATAACAATAACACAACAATAAGGGTTTTGTCTTTTTTTTTTTTACTTTTCTTTTTCTAATTATGCTATAGAAGAGGGGATCTAAAATCTTTAGGCAAATCAATGGGTTGTTGAAACTATAAGTATAAAACCTTTTTTCTAACTTTATGAATCACTCTCTTTTATCAATTACTCTATATACCGTATCCACCACACTTTACCTCCAAAAGGGAAAAGCACTTTTGCCTATTTAAACAGACATTATATACGAATAGGGTGAGATACGAATAGGGTGAGAATTTTACGTGATCAAAAAAATCCTATATTTGCTATATTTGAAAGGGAAGATGGATGATCAATCAAAAAATCTATACCTTTAGAATTCGAATTTAGAAAGAATTTTTTGAAGCAGGGTACAATTACACGATAGAAATCGAAATTTTTTTCTATGATATGTCCAGCCCAATACCTAATTGGTTTAATTTTAATAAAGGCGAACCAAAATTAAAATAAAAAAAAACCTAACGATAAGGATTACGACAACACAAAAGTTATGCAAATTAAATAAATCCTTTTTGAATTGGTGGATGTTGCGCTGAAATTGTGATTCATAAAAACATAAAAAAGAAAAATCATATTTTCGTTTTTTCCTGGATTGAAGTAAGAACTCTTGAGTTATAACAATTCGATTTTATGAAAACAGAAACTATGAAAACTTCTATTGTTAAGTTAACTAAAGCTGAAACCTTAAATAATTAAATAAGACCGCAAACGGCGAACTCTTTCCATCTCTATTTCAACAAGTTTTTAGTCATCAATTGGAATGCTTCCTAAAAAGGATTTCATTGAAATTGACTCTTTCAATCTCGACGATTGAATAAAAATAGGTTATTATGATTTCGAGCAAGCCGCTATGGTGAAATCGGTAGACACGCTGCTCTTAGGAAGCAGTGCTAAAGCATCTCGGTTCGAGTCCGAGTGGCGGCAGAGCATCTTATAAAAGATAAAAAGATATGCAAAAAGCCCTAATAATGAATTTAACTTCTGATTTCCATTCCGTATACTTGAAAGACTCTCCCTTTTAATTTGATTTTTATTTATGATATTTTCAACATTAGAGCATATATTAACTCATATATCCTTTTCGGTCGTTTCGATTGGAATTACAATTCAGTTGATAACCTTATTAGTCGATGAAATCATAGGACTATATGATTCATTAGAAAAAGGGATGATTGCTACCTTTGTCTGTCTAACAGGATTATTAGTCACTCGTTGGATTTATTCGGGGCATTTCCCATTAAGTAATTTATATGAATCATTAATCTTTCTTTCATGGAGTTTCTCTATTATTCATAGGATTTTCTATTTTAAAAAACATAAAAATCATTTAAGCGCAATAACCGCGCCAAGCGCTATTTTTACCCAGGGTTTTGCTACTTCGGGGTTTTTAACCAAAATGCATCAATCCGGAATATTAGTACCTGCTCTACAAGCCCAGTGGTTAATGATGCACGTAAGTATGATGGTATTAGGTTATGCAGCTCTTTTATGTGGATCATTATTATCCACAGCTCGTCTAGTCATTACATTTCGAAAAATTATAAGGATTTTTTATAAAAGAAATCATTTATTAAATGTAAATGAGTCATTTTCCTTTGGTGAAATCCAATACCTGAATGAAAAAAACAATGGTTTACTAAACACTTCTTTTCCTTATTTTCTTTCTGCTACAAATTATTATGGGTATCAATTGATTCAACAATTGGATCAGTGGAGTTATCGTATTATTAGTCTAGGATTTATCTTTTTAACCATAGGTATTCTTTCGGGAGCAGTATGGGCTAATGAGGCATGGGGATCATATTGGAATTGGGATCCAAAGGAAACTTGGGCATTTATTACTTGGACTATATTCGGGATTTATTTACATACGCGAACAAATCCAAATTGGGAAGGTGTAAATTCTGCAATTGTGGCTTCTATGGGCTTTCTTATAATTTGGATATGCTACTTCGGGGTCAATCTATTAGGAATCGGGTTACATAGTTATGGTTCATTTAATTAACATCTAATTGAATTGTTGAATTGAAGAAAGGAATTGAATTGAAGAAATGAAAGGGACTGATGAATACAAACATAGGACAGCGCAAATATAGAAAGCAAATATAGAAACGAAACTTAGTGGAAGCTGCCGAGAACCTTTTGAATCACTACACTACTTGATTCAAAAGGTTCTCACAAAGACCATAAGGTGTCTGGTTACAATTCAAATTTAGTTATTTATTGTTGACTTATTTATTCTTATTCTTTTAGTTATTTATTCTTATTCTTTTTTAGTTAATTTCAATTTTAAACTTAAGACACGAAAAAATACTTCTTTTTTCATTGGACAACGACCAATTTTAAAAAGCAGAGGACATAGGATTGGTTTTTGATTTTTTTTATTCATGAAAACTATCTATAAAAAAAATTAGATAGAATAGCTTCGACCTTGTCCACTGATAGGGAGAGAACGAAATCCGGATAAATACCAATACCTATTACGGGTAGAAGAATAGATATCAAAACAAATAACTCCCGGGGGCCGGAATCAAAAAAATAAGAGTTTTGAGCATTAAATAGCTTGTACCCATAGAACATTTGCCGTGACATAGATAATGAATAAATAGGAGTTAATATCATTCCAATTGCCATTACAAAAGTAATTAGTATTTTTGGCATTAACAAGTATTTTTGGCTGGTAATTATTCCAAAAAATACTATCAATTCTGCAACAAAACTACTCATGCCCGGTAATGCAAGGGAAGCCATCGATAAGATACTGAATATGGTGAATATCTTTGGAATTGGGATAGCCAATCCGCCCATTTCGTCAAGATAACCAAGACGTATTCTATCATAACTCGTTCCTGCCAAGAAAAAAAGTGCAGCGCTAATAAACCCATGAGAAATTATTTGTAAAATGGCTCCGTTGAGTCCCGTATCGGTTATCGACCCAATCCCTATAATTATAAAACCCATATGAGATACGGAGGAATAAGCTATTCTTTTTTTTAAATTCCGTTGGCTAGGAGATGTTGAAGCTGCATAAATTATTTGCATTGTACCTACTATCATCAACCAGGGAGAAAATATCGAATGAGCGTGCGGTAATAGTTCCATATTGATCCGAATCAACCCATATGCTCCCATTTTTAATAAGATTCCGGCTAGAAGCATACAAGTACTGTAATGCGCCTCTCCATGGGTGTCTGGTAACCATGTATGGAAGGGTATAATCGGTGATTTGACAGCAAAAGCAATAAGAAACCCAATATAAAATATTATTTCCAGTTCCGCGGGATACGATTGATTAGCTAATGTTTCCAAATTTAATATTGGCTCATTGGAACCGTATAAAGCGATACCCAAAACTCCTATTAATAGAAAAATGGATCCTCCCGCAGTGTACAAAATAAACTTTGTAGCTGAATAAAGACGTTTTTTCCCCCCCCACACGGATAGAAGTAGATAAACGGGAATTAATTCTAACTCCCACATGATGAAAAAAAGTAAAAGGTCTCGAGAAGAAAATGATCCTATTTGACCGCTGTACATTGCTAACATCAGGAAATGGAATAATCGGGAATTCCGAGTAACTGGCCGAGCCGCTAAAGTAGCTAAAGTGGTGATAAATCCTGTCAGTAAAATAGGTCCTAAGGAAAGTCCATCTATTCCCAATCTCCAGTAAAAATCAAAAAAATTGATCCATTTATAACCCTCTGCTAGCTGGATTAATGGATCGTCGAACTGGAAATGATAACAGAACGCATAGGTCGTTAGAAGGAGTTCTAAGACGCAGATATATATAGTATACCCTCTAGTCACCTTATTTCCTCTATGGGGGAGGAAGAAAATTAAAGAACCCGCGACTATCGGAAAAACTACAATTATTGTTAACCAAGGCAAATAATTCGTGGTAAAGACAAGATACACTTGGACCAGAAAAACCCGTACTCTAAAATGGAATTTATTCTTATTTGGTTTTTTCTTTTTAGAGTACGGGTTTTTGTCGGTAATCGGTAAAAAAAAAAAAGAAAATGGATTCGAAATGGATTTAAGTGGGGTTTTCTGAAACGTCTCAATATCAATAAGCTAGACCCATGCTTCGAGTTGTTTCATGCCATAAATAAACTCGAACACTCAAGAAATCCGTTGGACAGGCGGATTCACATCTCTTACAACCAACACAGTCCTCCGTTCTTGGAGCAGAAGCAATTTGCTTAGCTTTACATCCGTCCCAAGGTATCATTTCTAATACATCTGTGGGGCAGGCGCGGACACATTGAGTACACCCTATACATGTATCATAAATCTTTACTGAATGTGACATTGGATCTATAAATTTTTGAACTCCTAAAGTTTCGATCTAGTAAAGTTGGAAATAGCCGATATATTTAAACACCAGATGAATCAATGATTTACCAGAATTTTTCTAATCAATCCACTTCTGGATCAACTCATAATACTAATAGGGAATAAAGATACTTTGATTTCTTATGTTTTCGCAAACATGATTGAGGTTACGACGTATTCTAATTATATAGGCTAATTCGAATTGATGAATATTATGATTTCTAAATACTACTTATTCAACAAAGTTGATTGATTGATACGAGTCGATTTTCTGTTACGATAAATTGACGAAACAATAGCTGATCCAATAGCTGCTTCAGCGGCTGCAATAGCTATAACAAAAATTGAGAAAATATCTCCTTTTAATTGACGACTATCAAAAAAATAAGAAAATGTTACGAAATTTAGATTAACCGCATTTAGTATAAGTTCAAGACACATCAGGGCCCGAACCATATTCCGGCTCGTGATCAATCCATAGATACCTATAGAAAATAAATAGGCACTCAAAACAAGTACATGCTCGAGTATCATTGACCAACTCCGTACCAATTGCGATTCATTTCAATATGAACAATAATTCAAGTGATTCGATTGCTTAGAATATAGCAAGTACCCAACAAAACAAGATATTGGTAATAGATCGAATAGGGCGACTAAAAAAATTTCTATTTTATACATGAACCGAACAGTATTCAAATAGAATTTCAGGGAAATGGATGTTGATAACACAGAAAAAGGTTGAATTTTGATTTCTGTTCCTAGTTAGAAAGATTTTTTACTGACGAGCCACGGCAATTGCACCTATCAAAGCAACTAAAAGAATTATCGAAATCAGTTCAAATGGAAGAAAAAAGTCCGTTGATAAATGAATACCAATTTGTTGACTATTACTTATCAAATCTTCCTCTATAATCTGGTTGGATCGGGTAGTCCAAATAATCCCATACCACGACGTATCTAGAATAGTAGTGATTAGTGAAAAAAAAATACTTGTACAGACTAGGGAAGTAACCCCGTCCCCAATAGTCCAAAGATGAAAATGAAAATCTTTAGAATAGTCTGAACCATTCATGAACATTACAGCAAATATGATTAAAACATTTACAGCCCCCACGTAAATAAGAAGCTGTGCAGCAGCTACAAAATGGGAATTTGATAGAATATAGAATAAGGATATACAAACAAGAACCAATCCCAATGAAAAGGCAGAATAAATTGGGTTGGTAAGTAATACTACTCCCAGACCTCCTACTATAAGACCCGATCCCAGAAAAACTAAAAGAAAATCATGTAGTGGTCCAGGCAAATCCATTATATTAAAATAAGAGATAAATAAATCGAAATGTTTTTCATGACCTTATTGAACCGACCAGGAAATTTTTTTTATGAGACATTCCCAATTGAATTAAATTAGAATCTAATAAGTGTGAGTTAATGGGGGTCTAGTTATTGGGTCAATTTCGTTCTTTTCTGTATTCTAAACGGCAGTTTGAAATTGAAACTATATATTTCAAAATAATTATGGAGATATTATATTAATAGACTTTCAATACAAATTAAGTCATACTTCTCAGAACCCAATCAATAGTTGGGATTTGTAATTATTGACCAAGCAAAGAGAAAGGACCAAGCAAAGAGAAAGACCTTATCCCTTTCTACCAAAAAGAAACCTTAGTACTTTGCAATTACTCTTTAATCAAGAGGTTTACCCCTTTTTTCTTTGAGACGAATTCCAAACTGTTCGAATTGTAAAATCGTCAATTATTGATATTGGTAAACGACCTAAAGCAATTTGATTATAATTCAATTCGTGACGGTCGTACGTAGCGAGTTCATATTCTTCAGTCATTGATAAACAATTTGTTGGACAATACTCAACGCAATTACCACAAAAAATACAAATTCCAAAATCAATACTGTAATTAAACAATCGTTTCTTTCGAATATCTGTTTCCCATTTCCAATCAACAACTGGCAGATCTATAGGACATACACGAACACATACTTCACAAGCAATACATTTATCAAATTCAAAATGGATTCGACCGCGGAAACGCTCCGATGTGATTAATTTTTCATAAGGATATTGAATAGTTACAGGTAAACGATTTGCTTGGGATAAGGTAATTAGGAAACTTTGACCAATGTACCTTGCAGCCCGTACTGTTTGTTGACCATAATTGATGAACCCAGTTACCATAGGGAACATATCGTGAATAGTTATGAATAATTTGATTTTCTTTCTTTCTCTTGTTTGAGACAAGTCGCAAATATCGTATTCCTTTTTTCTTTACAGTGAAAGGAGTTGGGAAGAAGTTGTTAATAATAGATTACCGAGAGAAATAGGTAAAAGAAATTTCCAGCCAAGATTTAAGAGTTGGTCCATTCTTAATCTAGGTAAAGTCCATCTTGTTGTGATAGGAATGAACAAGAACAAATAAGTTTTAGCTAATGTAATAAAGATATCAATTGTCGTTCCAAAAATTCCATCCGCTTTATTTATTTCAAATAGCTCCGGAACAAATATGTACGGAATGGAAAGATTCCAACCACCCAAGTAAAGAACTGTTACAAATAAAGAGGAAACTAATAGATTTAGATAAGAAGCAACGTAAAATAAACCAAATCGGATCCCTGAATATTCGGTTTGATAACCTGCTACTAATTCTTCTTCGGCTTCTGGTAAATCAAAAGGCAATCTCTCGCATTCCGCTAGGGAAGAAATTAGAAAAACCATAAACCCTATGGGTTGACGCCACAAATTCCACCCCCAAAAACCATATTTTGACTGCGCGCCAACTATATCAACTGTACTTGAACTGTTAGATAATCATAGTCGGTGATAACATTACTGTTCCCATCGCTATTCCAAAACCGTACATGAGATTTTCACCTCATACGGCTCCTCAGGGCCACAAATAAATGTAAGGACCGAGCCAGTATTAGTTATCTTGATATGGTTATCGAATAGTATAGAGTCAAAATCTATTGGAAGGTCCCCAATTATACCAATGGAATTCTGTCTGCTATAAAAATAAATAAAAAATAAAGAGTATTTCTGAATTGATCTCATCCTTTACGAATTTAAATTTTTCTGTCTTGAGTAATAACTTAATCAATCCTTGAATAAAATACTCCTTGTATAAATATCAATAGATATTTCAACCCATCATTTTATTTTCGATTACAAAAAAGAATTAAGCATTACATTAGTTCATGAATCAAGACAGGAATTTGATTTCTATGAATATATGAAAGAAAGAATAAAAAGATCTCTTTTGTTTATATTGGAATTGTATTTTTTCTATTTTTTTTTGTTCCTCTTCTTCATTCTGAGAAAAGGGGGGCTTAAAAAAGGTAAAGGATTATTTCGTTCCCGATAGTCATTTCTTTAATCGGTGGATAGGAGCATACTCTGGATCGGAATTGTGGGGAGTACTGCCTGATCATTTCTACTAATTTAAAGCCCCAATCAGTATTCTTTTTATGGTATGCAGAAGTATCCTTTTAGATAATTTACATAATCTCCATTACTAATCCTTTGTGTGTTTTTTGGTGTTCCTTCCTACCCACTCATCTTTTTTTTAATCCCCCGTTTTGTAATATCTGTATTGTAATACATACAAACGATAGTGAAAACTCCATAGGGTTGATCCTTTGAGCCCGCTTCAAGCCAGGATGAACAATCAACCAATCTTGGGGTAAAGGGCTTCTTCCATGTTTGTTTACTTCGGCTTAACTCTTGTACACAGGAAATGAGACTCAATCCACTTTTACTGCGAATTTTGAAGTTGTTTTCTTTCACTCATATATAACTACCTAATTAATTTTATTAACCTAAAGAAGAAATAAATGAATAAAAAGATGAAGATATCTATTAAATTTCTTTTTTTTTTTCTCGAAGGAAAAGCATAGGGAAAAGAAAAGTTTCTGTTTTAACGAATCGCACGTAGAGATATTGATAAAACACATAAAGTTAATGGTATTTCATAACTAATCGATTGAGCAGCAGCTCGCAGACCACCTAAAAAGGAATATTTATTATTTGATCCATATCCTGACATAAGAAGTCCAATAGGAGCAATACTTGAAATGGCAATCCATAAAAAAATACCGATATTGAAATCAGCTAAAACAAGGTGATAACTAAAAGGAATTACTGAATAACTTAGTAGAATTGATATGACTGCTATAGATGGTCCAATACTGAATAACCGAGTATTTCCTCTAGATGGAAGAAGATTCTCTTTCAAAAGTAGTTTTGTCCCATCGGCTAAAGCTTGAAGAATTCCCAACGGGCTGGCGTATTCAGGCCCAATACGTTGTTGTATTCCTGCGGATACTTCTCTTTCTAACCACACAATTACGAGTACACCTATTGTGATTCCCAATACAGGCGTGAAAATAGGAACAAGCATCCATATGATCCCATAGACCTCTTTTAAGGATTCCAATCTGGAAAAAGAATTGATATCTTGTACTTCTGTTGTATCAATTAGCATTTCAACGATCAACTTCTCCCATAATGATATCTATACTACCTAGTATCGTCATAATATCAGCCAATTTCATTCTTTTAACTAACTGCGGAAGAATTTGCAAATTGATAAAACCTGGTGGGCGAATTTTCCATCTCCAAGGAAAACCGCTTTGATCTCCTATCAGAAAAATTCCCAATTCTCCTTTTGGGGCTTCGACTCTCACGTAAAGTTCTTGTTTCGGCAATTCAAAAGTAGGAGAGGGTTTTTTACTAATGAATCGATCTTCAAAATCAGTCCATTCTGGGTTGTTTTCTCTATCAAAGCATCGGATTTCTAAATTCTCATAGGGCCCCCCCGGAATTCCTTCCAAAGCTTGTTGAATAATTTTTATGGATTCCCGCATTTCGCCCATTCGGACTAAATAACGGGCTAATGAATCCCCTTCTTTTTGCCACTGTACCTCCCAATCAAATTCGTCGTAACACTCATAATGATCGACTTTACGAAGATCCCATTCGAGTCCAGACGCTCGTAGCATTGGTCCTGACAAACCCCAATTTATTGCTTCTCCTCCACCAATAATGCCTACTCCTTCAACGCGTTCTAAAAAAATAGGGTTTCGCGTAATAAGTTTTTCATATTCAACAACCCCTGTTAAAAAATAATCACAGAAATCCAAACATTTATCTATCCATCCATGAGGTAAATCAGCTGCTATTCCTCCGATACGAAAATAATTATGCATCATTCTCATACCGGTGGCAGCTTCGAATAGATCATATACTAATTCTCTTTCTCTGAAAATATAGAAGAAAGGAGTCTGTGCACCAATATCTGCCATAAAAGGGCCAAGCCATAACAGATGAGAAGCTATACGACTCAACTCCAACATAATTACTCTGATATAGCTGGCCCTTTTAGGTACTTGAATATTTCCCAACAGTTCTGGTCCATTTACAGTTATTGCTTCTGTGAACATAGTAGCTAAATAATCCCAACGTGTTACATAAGGCAGATATTGTATAATTGTTCGGTTTTCCGCAATTTTTTCCATCCCTCTGTGTAAATAACCCAATATTGGTTCACAGTCAATAACATCTTCACCATCTAGAGTAACGATGAGACGAAGAACACCGTGCATTGATGGGTGGTGAGGGCCCATATTGACTACCATAAGGTCTTTCCCAGTAGCTAGTATATTCATAGGTTTTTCCTCGATTCATTCTTAGCATGAATTGTTGAAAACAAAAAGAAGTTCATCAATATTCAAAATCTACTAAATCAAATATTTCAAAATTGTATTTCAAATTAACGATTTTTCGACTCCCGAATATTCAACTGACTAATTAATTCTTTATAACGTACTCTATTTTTCTTTGACAAATACGATAGCAACCGTTGGCGTTTTTCCAGAATTTTCCGTAGACCTCTCTGAGATAAATAGTCTTTTCTGTGCAATTCCAAATGTGAAGTAAGTCTTCGTATCTTATTGGTGAACCTGAATACTTGAAATTCAACAGACCCGCAGTTTTCTTCTCTTTTTTCTTGAAAAATAATTGAGATGAATGAATTTTTTACCATAAAACGAAATCTCCTCCCTCCTTTTTTTTTATATGAATTTTACTGATCAGTAATAATAATGCTAGTCATTTGAATTTGATATACACAACAATCTTACGTTCGTTATCAACTTCCTCTAAAATCAACCAAAAATCAATTCAATTTGCAATTTGATTAGGGATCCAAAAGGATGTTATATTTGTGAAAAAGAGAAAAGTTGAGACCTAAAAAAAAGATTCTGTTAATTCATTTATAGATCTAATTGATATGTATATCATTAAATTGGTATCATGTATCAGAATGGAATGTAAAATAAGGCATGTGCGCATCTCTGGGTTTTCATATATCCCAACCGTAAGCATAGATAGGAAAAACATAGTATTAACGAATTTTCAATCGTGGGTACATATGTATCCTTACCATACTGAAACGACTACCATTATTGGTATTAAACCAATAGCGATTCATACAAACTAAATCTTCTAATCGATAATTGGACCAAAGAAAGAACTTTAAGTTAATGAATTTCTTTTTTTCTCGAGCAAGATCTTTGCTTTTATCCCAAACGTAACTACGCATACCATTTCTATTCTTCGAATTGAAACAAATTAGAGTTCTCAATTCTCTACGACGTTTAGGGAATAAAATCTTTTCAGGAACAAGCAAATCATAATGCTTTTTGTCTTTAGTTCCAGTCCTTAGTTGATGGCTTGGAATACATTCATCAAAAATTTTCTTATCAACATAGCCTTTTTCTCGGTATCTTTTATTAAATTTAAATTGGCGCTTATTCTTATGAACCAATGAAATACCTATGGTTTGATATAGAAAAAATTGTCCATCATTTTTTACAGACAGACGAGCCGGTTCGATAATCACTATTCCCTTTTTCATCAATTCGGTAAGAGTTAAATCCTTCTCAGTCATCAAAATATCCAGACGCATTTCTCCCCTTTGAATATAGGATATAGCAATTTCTCTTGGATTTATCAGTCGGAGCAGGAGACAATCGATTTGGATATTATTCATTAGCTTTTCATTTAAAGAATTATCCCATCTCAACTGAAAATGAAAATCTTTTTTTAGTAAGAAATCAAGCTCTGCTTCTGTGTTGCTTTTGTATTGCTTTTTCTTTCTACGTTTTTTCATGTCAGATCCCGCATGGTTTTCTTCAACATCTTTTTCTTGGTTTGAGAGAACTGATCCAAGACTTACTTGGTTTTGTGCATCTGATCTCGGATTTCCTTGGCTTGCGGGTTCTTTTTCTTCTTGACTTCCATTGTCTAATTCAAGATATTTTTTTTGATTCGATGATATAAAAAGATATTCCTTTTTCTTTCCAGTTCTCTTTTTATTACCATTTGCATTTCCATTAAAATCGAAAAGAAGTAATTTGATTGGTATGATCCACGGTTTCATTTTATATGCATTAAAAAGTAGCACAAATTCTGGGAAGAACCAAAGCTCCCGATTTGATATAAGACTATTTAGTATTTTGTTATTCATTCCCATCCAATCAAAAAAGAACTCTTTTTGGTTGGATGGGTTAATTTCTTCATTTTGATGAATTGTAAAATAAAAAAGACCTTTCTTATTAATTTCATCAATTATTTGATAATTATCCGCCCCAATCTTAGTATTTTGATTACTGTTGGTACCAGTATCAATATCAACCCAGGATTGAATATCGATCTTATTTCTAAGACAAAAATTGAGAATTCTCCAATCAAAATATTTTCTATTCGAAATTTTATCTATATCCATAATATCGTCTTCCCCTAGATAATTATTGATAGGTATACTTCCCAGCATACCAAATAATTTTCCTTTCCCTATGTTGTAATTATAAAAACTTTCTTCTTCATTCTTTACTTGGACTAGTGATCTCTGAATAGACGAGTCTTTTTTATCGTCATAATTAATAGATTTATATGATAAAAGATCATATCTATAGTGTTTTTGAAAATTCGATTTTTGATTCCGTAATGGGTCTGCTTCAAAAAGATTTTGTTTTTCTTTTTGGTAATGAGTTAATCTGTTTTTTTCATATGAATCTTTTTTGTTTAAATCTTTATTTTTAGTCATACAGTCTTGATTCGCTCGATTTCGCCATTTTTGTGGTACTAATCTAGGCCATCTAATCCTAGGTAAATCGTATTGATAATGACTCCTTAACCAGGTTTTCCATTCATTAATTCCAAAATTCCAAAAAGGTTTATGTCTTAATTCGTAATGAAATATTCCTTGTTTTTCAAAACAATCTTTTAGTTCAGTCTTAAGAAAAAGAGATGTTCCGTGATATTGAAGGACAGATCTTAAATTATAAAAGTTAATAACTTGGGTTTGTGATAATTTGTAAAATACATATGCTTGTGATTGTGAGAAAGAAGATAAATCCCAAAAAATATTTGAATTCTTATTATTACTAATCTTATAAAGTGATTTTTTTAGAGTCGAAAGAAAATGAATTGTATTTTTAGTTGTTTTATTAATTTTTTCCTGATTTGCTTCATTATTGTGATTGTGGACGTTTTTATCAATAATTTGAATTTTGTTTGTTGATTCAAAAAAAAATTTTGCATTGATTCTTGGAATATTAAGTATAGATAAAAAAAGGTTTATGTATAACCTTTCAATCAAAAATTTTATAAAAAAATATGATTTACGGATTAATCGAGTATTTCTTCTTTTTAATATCTGCCAAATCCTTTTTGATGATTCTAATATTTTAGCATGATAACTTATTTTGTTAGAAATAATATTTATTTCTTGAGTTAGCAATCCTTTTTTCTTCTCTTTTGTAATTTTTTCTATTTGGTTTCTGATTATGTTTGTTCTATTACGTAGATCTTTCATTTTTTTTTCTGTTAGTGAGAAATTTGTCCAATGCATAGATCGAATTTGAATAGACAATTCGTGAATCGTATGATTGCCGATTATCGTTATCGAATCTTTTTTAGTTTCACCCAAGTCCTCTATTTCTCTCATTTCTCTCAATCTAACTAATCGAATTGGCTTTCTTTTTGAAAGTTTTTTTATTTTTCCTTTTAGAAATCGAATGCTTTTGATGACCCATTTGTTTGTTTCTTTTGCCACTTTTCGGAAAATTTTTGTTCTTTCTTTTAAAATTCTTAAAACTATAAAAGACTTAGTTTTCCATTTTCGAATTTTTTTTTTGAATTCTTGCAAAACGGGTTCAAAAAATGAACGTCGTTTTCGGGGAGAACCAAAAGGAAGTTCAGTTTCCATTCCCCAAACTGTTAAAAAACAAAAATCACTTTCTTGTCCT